TATGTAAAATTCCCTCCAAAAAGAAAATAGAGGCGAAAGATACCAAAGCGGTCTTGTATCAGACTGCCTGTCTTCTTGTAGTTGGATCCCCAAGTTTTTGGAATGCTCCAAACTCTACTTGAGCATCCAAATCTGGGTCAATACCAGCAAAAACATCTCTGAACAAGGTTCTAGCACCATGCCAAATGTGTCCGAAGAAGAAGAGCAAAGCAAACGAAGCATGCCCAAAAGTAAACCAACCCCTTGGACTGCTACGAAAAACACCATCGGATTTCAAAGTCGCACGATCTAATTCAAAAATTTCACCCAATTGAGCGCGTCTAGCATATTTTTTCACAGTAGCAGGATCACTATAACTGACTCCATTGAGTTCGCCGCCATAGAACTCAACGGTTACACCTACTTGTTCAACACTATACTTCGATTCTGCCCTTCTAAAAGGAACATCAGCTCTAACAATTCCGTCGCCGTCTACCAAAACGACTGGAAATGTTTCAAAAAAAGTGGGCATACGACGTACAAAAAGCTCACGCCCCTCTTTATCTCTAAAGATAGGGTGTCCTAACCATCCAACCGCTATTCCATCTCCGTTATCCATTGAGCCTGCCCTGAATAATCCTCCTTTTGCCGGATTATTGCCGATATAATCATAAAAGGCTAATTTTTCAGGAATTTTAGACCAGGCTTCTGATAAACTTTGATTTCCTGCTAGCCCGGCGCTAACTCGTCGATATATCTCTTGCTGGAAGTAACCCTGATCCCATTGATAACGAGTGGGACCAAATAATTCGATGGGGGTAGTTGCTGAACCATACCACATAGTTCCAGCAACAACAAAAGCTGCAAAAAAGACAGCCGCGATACTACTGGAGAGTACGGTTTCAATATTTCCCATACGTAATCCTTTATATAGACGTTGTGGCGGTCGAACGCTAAGATGGAATAGACCCGCTAATATGCCCAATGTACCTGCTGCAATATGATGAGAAGCTATTCCTCCCGGAACAAAAGGATCAAAACCTTCCACGCCCCACGACGGATTTACAGGTTGTACTTTTCCCGTTAGTCCATAAGGATCGGACACCCATATTCCAGGACCGTACAGGCCTGTTACATGAAATGCACCAAAACCAAAGCAAGCCACCCCGGAGAGAAATAAATGAATTCCAAAGATCTTGGGCAAATCCAAAGAAGGTTTTCCTGTACGTTCATCAGAAAATATTTCTAGATCCCAATAGACCCAATGCCAGATAGCTGCCAAAAAGCATAAGCCAGAAAACACAATATGTGCCCCAGCTACACCTTCGTAACTCCAAATCCCCGGATTCGTTACAGTCCCTCCTGTGATACTCCAACCTCCCCATGAATTGGTTATTCCTAAACGAGTCATGAAGGGTATAACGAACATACCCTGCCTCCACATTGGATCAAGAACAGGGTCAGAAGGATCAAAAACTGCTAATTCATACAGAGCCATTGAGCCCGCCCAACCAGCAACCAGAGCTGTATGCATTATATGAACGGAAAGCAACCGGCCGGGATCATTCAATACAACGGTATGAACACGATACCAAGGCAAACCCATGGAAAATACCCCTTTATCAAAGAAAAATAGACACTACGTAACTTTATTGCATTGGAAAAGACTATACTATGACTATCCTATGGACTTCCCTTGTTCAATGGATTATTTCCTAACAAGGGTTAGGTTAATATTTATTCTATATTCTATTCTGTTCGTAATAATGGAAGAATTCTGTTCGTAAGAACAAAGAGAAGCAGATTTATTTTATACTCGATAAGTACCAATACGCAATGGTGGATTGATACCATTTTCTATGAGTAAATGCGTCCATCCTTATTTATCATTAGAAAGACCTATTCGTAAAAATTTTCCTTTATTTATTTTGTCTTTCTTTCTGAATTTTTCTAATCTATGGATAAAATAAATATGATAAAGCCAATATTATAAAGACAATAAAACCATATTGTTACGTTTCCACATCAAAGTGAAATATAGTATTTAGTTATTTTTTCTTTCAATTCATGCCTATTGGTGTTCCAAAAGTACCTTTCCGAAGTCCTGGAGAGGAAGATGCATCTTGGGTTGACGTATAGTGCGACTTGTCAGATATATTGGGTCATATGGGATTTCCCCGTTCTCTCCCCCGATCGAGATATCCTCCGTTTCGCCCAAGAAAGAGAAATTGAATCATCAAAAAATTGGAGCGTGAAGTGCAATTAGATGCATTGTTTGGGGGAATTCATAGTACTATTATCAATTAGAATAATTTATGGTTGGCTTTGGTTGGACTCAAAAAATGAAGTATCCAGGCTCCGTTTAGAAAAAACCCAATTGGTAATATATCTATGATTACTACGTGTATCATAAATGATTCCTGTTTGTTATTTGTAAAGTCATAACAAAAAGAAATGGTGATGGGAAGATTTGTCCTATATGTGCAAATCCAAATCGGGCGGATCTTTACCCGGAGTAGAG